AATCAAAAAAAGTTTTTATATATATATATATAAAAAAAATTTTTTATAAAAAATGCAACTTTTTTATAAAAAAATACAACTTTTTTAGGCTTTTTTGGGCTATAAGTCTAGGGTTGTAGGTTATTTTAAGGATTTTAACGATTTTAGCTCTTTTTTTAATTATAGACTAGTTGAGAAGTACCGATTTGAATGGTAAGTCGGGGCTTTAAGGGGGTAAGGGGGTAAAAATTCATAAAAAATAGGCTTTTTGAATACAAGTCGGGGGAAATTTTTGTCCCTTATGCTCTTGATATCAATTATGCAAATATATAAAAAACAATTTAAGAAATCTGAAACAAATTTACTCCGCCAAGGAATATATACGACCTTGTCAACCAACTTACAAGCACTTTGAAATGGTGGCTGAAGGGAAAAAAAAAAAGGGCTACCGCCCCCGTGGAGAGAAGCCTTGGCATGGTGGTCTCTTCCTTTTGTTTTCCACCATTAACTTATGCCGTTGACGGTGGAATCGATAGTGGGATTCTCCAAGTTATGGCCCTGAAATAGGAACCAGAGGCCAGTAATAATTCACGGAGATCTACCCCCAAAATCGCTGTCCCTCACATCAATAAACGTGTACTTTCATACTTGCTTGTTGGTGGTCTCTTATCGAAACGGTAGCGCACCGACGACGGGGAGTAAAATCTTGGTATATATGGGTGAGTGGACGGTGGAGGTAATGAGATAAGCTGCCCCATCCCTGATCTTAAGGTTAATAATCGCTTATTAATATGGCAAGGGTATGATAACCCGTAGTCGGGTGATGTACTAGTCTTTCTAACCCTGAAGGAAGTGCGTCTTCTCTCGCCTTAATTTATCAGTGAATTATATATCTTACAATTATTAAACTATCTCTCACCATTTCAAAGTAAATGTTTAAGAGGGTGAAATGCTGTTAAACCATAATGTATAATTATGCATTATTTGTACTTAGTACATACGCGAAAATAAAAACTGTTGTTTATATGCCCCCCCCCCCCCTTATTTTTTTCTTGTAGGGGGTTTTCTATGAGGTTATTTAGGCAACAAAGCCCTCTTGGAGGGCTTTGATGCATGAGGGAGGATTTTAACCTCCGGCGCCTGGCTTACAAGACCAATGCTCTGAGCGCTGAGCTACTCATGCAATTAGTAAAGAGGTTTATTTTCTAGTCAGCCAAGGGATGGAAAAATAGCTAAGAAGACAAAGAAGTACAAGAAAGAGGCAATCTGACCAATGGCGATGTAGGGATCTTCTACAGGCATACCCCCAATTCAAGTAAGAATAATTACGTCTGCAGCAAGAAGTCAGAAAGTAGCTTGGGCAAGTGGTCGAAACGTGAGGGCTCGTTGCTTAGAAGTGTGGAGAAAAGGAACGACTATTAAGACAAGAATCGAAAAAAGAAGGGCAAGGACACCTCCTAATTTATTAGGAATTGATCGAAGAATTGCGTAGGCAAAGAGAAAGTATCATTCTGGCTTAATGTGGGCGGGTGTGACAAGAGGGTTAGCAGGAATAAAATTATCAGGGTCTCCGAGAAGGTTAGGAGAGAATAAAGCGAGAGCAGTTAGTGTAAATAAGAGGGCTGCAAAACCAAGAAGATCTTTGTAGGAGAAATATGGGTGGAATGAGATTTTATCTGAATTGGAATTAAGACCCATGGGATTATTAGAGCCTGTTTCATGAAGAAAAACTAGGTGAATTAATGTGCCGGCTACAATGACAAAAGGAAATAAGAAGTGAAAGGCGAAAAAGCGTGTAAGTGTAGCATTGTCTACCGAAAAACCACCCCAGATTCATTGTACTAAAGAGTTACCAATATAAGGGAAAGCTGAGAGAAGATTAGTAATTACTGTAGCACCCCAAAAAGATATTTGACCTCATGGTAAAACATAGCCTACAAAAGCGGTTATTATAACAAGGAGGAGGAGAATGACACCTACATTTCATGTTTCTTTGTAAAGGTAAGAGCCGTAATAAAGACCTCGTCCAATGTGTAGGTAAATACAAATAAAGAAAAAGGAAGCACCGTTTGCATGTATATTTCGGATTAGTCATCCGTAATTTACATCTCGGCAAATGTGAGCGACTGAAGAAAAAGCTGTCAGGATGTCAGAGGTGTAGTGTATTGCAAGAAATAAGCCAGTAAGAATCTGTGTTGCTAAACACAGGCCTAAAAGAGAACCAAAATTTCATCAGATAGAAATATTTGCAGGAGCTGGAAGGTCTACTAGTGCATGATTAGCAACTTTCAAAAGGGGATGGGTTTTTCGATGGGCCATTATAAAAATTTAAAGGTGCTTGTAGTTGAAATACAACAAAGATTTTTCAAGTCTTAGGTCCTAGTTAAAATCTGGGCAGGGACCATGAATTATATTTTTTTGGTGCCTATTGGTGCTTTAGTAATTGGGTTAGTTGGAGTTGCGTCTGTGCCTTCTCCCTATTTTGGTGCCCTTGGGTTAGTTCTGGCGGCAGGAGGTAGTTGTGGGGTTCTACTCAGTCAGGGTGGAACTTTTTTATCTTTAATTTTGTTTCTTATCTATCTAGGAGGTATGTTAGTAGTATTTGCTTATACTGCAGCCATTGCTGCGGACCCCTATCCGGAAGCCTGGGGTAGTTTGTCTGTTTGTTGTTTAGGGGGAGGATATATAATAGGAATCTGGGTGGGGTTTATAGTTTTTAAAGAGCAGTGAGGTCATGCTTGGTGAACAATTTTGGGTGAGAGTGGAAATTTATTTATGTCCTGTGGAGATACGGTAGGGACTGTCCCGCTTTATTCTAGCGGTGGGGCAGTATTGGCTACTGCTGGTTATGTTTTGTTATTAACTTTAACAGTTATTTTAGTTTTGGTGCGAGGCCAGGAAAAGGGGGGCATCCGTATAATTAGAAAAGCAGAGGGCTAATAAAACAATTGTAAGGGTAAGAATAAAAAGGTATATGTGCAGTTTAATTTTACCTCGTTGCAGGTTATCTGTTGTGTGAATAAGGGGTATGTTTGCTCAATTTGCAAGTTTAGGGGCTACTTTTTCAAGTCATGTTTGGTCAGATAAAAGAAGAGCGAGAAATTGTCCAAAAGTAAGAATGGTTTTTGGGGCTGTGCGGTGAAAATAATGGGAGAAATATCCTAGAAGGGTAGAAAAGTAGTAAATAGGGGGTTTTGGGGATATAGTTTGGCGAGTGGTTGCATGTTGTGTTAAGGTTAAGCCTAGGAGAAAAGCACCAAGAGAAACGGAAAGTGCAGCAGTTTTAGTAAGAAAAGGTATAGTTAAAACGGGGGTTGTTGGAGTAATTACATAAGAGGAATATAGAGCACCTGCAATAAGGGTCCCTAGGATTAAGTACTTGAAAGCTTTATTAATTAGTGGGTGAGTTTCATCGATGGGTAAAAAAGAAGTAAATCGAGGGGTCCCTGCGGCTACATGATAAATTAGTCGAAGGCTATAAACGGCGGTAAGAGAGGTGGCTGCAAGTGTGAGAGAAAGAGCTACAATATTGACGTTGGAGGTATTTAAGGCTTCAATAATAGCATCTTTAGAATAGAATCCAGCGAGAAAGGGGGTTCCTGCTAAAGCTAAACAGCCAGTAGATAAAACAGCAGTAGTAGTGGGGGCGGCATAATATATGTGTCCTATTTTACGGATATCTTGTTCATTATCTAAATAGTGAATGAATGAGCCGGCAGTTAAGAAAAGTATAGCTTTAAAGAAAGCATGTATGCAGATATGTATGAAAGCGAGAGAAGGATAACCTAATCCAAGAGCCACTATTATTAAGCCAAGCTGACTAGAGGTTGAAAAAGCAATAATCTTTTTAATATCATTTTGGCTAATGGCACAAAGAGCGGCAAAAAATGAAGTTAAGGCACCTAAGCAAAGACATGTTGTGAGAGCTAATGGGCTTGTTTTGATTACAGGATAGAACCGAACAAGTAGAAAAACACCTGCAATTACCATAGTGCTTGAATGAAGAAGGGCAGAAACGGGAGTGGGACCTTCTATGGCAGAGGGAAGTCAAGGGTGCATACCAAATTGTGCAGATTTACTTATGGCAGCTAGAATTACTCCAATAAGGAGAGGTGTAGGGGTGTTATTTTTTGCTAGTTCCTGAATATTTATTAGTTCTCATGAGTCAAATACAAGGATTGCTATAGCTAGGAGTAGAATAAAGCCTACGTCTCCAATTCGATTATATAAAACTGCTTGAAGTGCGGCGGTATTGGCGTCCGCTCGACCACGTCATCAACCAATTAAGAGAAAGGATATAATTCCAACGCCCTCTCAGCCAATAAATAGTTGAAAGATGTTGTTGGCTGTAACTAAAACTAATATAGCTATAAGAAACATAAGTATATATTTAAAAAATAGAGCTATATTAGGTTCGTCACTTATATATCATAAAGCAAATGTAAGAATTGATCAGGTAACGAGTAAAGCAAGAGGGGTAAAGATAATTGAGTAAGTATCTAGGTTGAGGCTGGCAGTAAAGTGAAAAGATTGACAATTAAATCAAGTGCCTGAGGAAACGACTGTTTGAAATCCTGTTGAGAGGAAAAATAAAAGGGGAATAAGAGAAATTAAGAATGCGTGCTTTACAGCAAGTACTGAATCATTGGGGAAAAAGAGAGGCTTTGATTTAAATAAGGGAACAAGTAATACAATAAAAATCGAAAGGAAAATAGGTGTTATATTTGTCATTTATTATTACTTGGATTTGCACCAAGAGTTTTTGGTGCCTAAGACCAATGGATGAACTATTATCCTTTAATAACTTTGTCGAGAGAGCCCCAGAGTCAAACTGAGGTTACGAAAATTAGCAGTGTTCGGTGCTTCAAGCCTTTCTCGGTAGGAGAGAGGTTTTTAACCCCTGTTTTCAGAATCACAATCTGAAGTTTTCTTTAAACTACATCTACAAAAACATCAACCTCAAATAATTTCAGGTTTTAGGATAACCAGACCCAGGGGTATAAGGTGAAGTATAATAAGAAGATGTTCTCGTGTATGGGTAGGAGATAAGGACAAGATATGTGCGGGTAAAGGGCCTTGTTGTGTCGTCAAGAACATGTGAAGTGTATAAGCTGCAGTAATTAATATCCCTGTGCCGGTAAAGGCTAGAGAGCCTAAAGACCAGTTACATAGGGAGGTAATAATAAATAGTTCTCCTATTAGATTTGGAAGAGGAGGAAGGGCCAAGTTAGCTACAGAGGAAAATAATCATCAAAAAGCCATTAATGGGAGAGCAGTTTGAAGTCCGCGGGTTAAAAGAAGGGTTCGGCTGTGGGTTCGTTCGTAGTTTGTATTGGCTAAGCAAAATAATGCGGAGGAAGTTAAGCCGTGGGCAATTATAAGAATTAATGCACCCGAGTAGGCTAGGGGTGTTTGAATTAAAATTGCTGCTGTAACGAGGCCTATATGGCTAACAGAGGAGTAGGCAATTAAGGATTTTAAATCTGTTTGGCGTAAGCAAATGGAGCTCGTTATTACAACGCCTCATAATGCTAGTATAATTAAGGGGTAGCTGAGTTTAGTAGAAATAGGTCCTAAAGCTATTGTAATTCGTATTATTCCGTAACCTCCGAGCTTTAAAAGAATAGCAGCTAAAATTATAGATCCGGCAATAGGGGCTTCTACATGAGCTTTAGGTAGTCAAAGGTGGAGGCCATATAAAGGGGCTTTGACTAAGAAGGCAGCTAGGCAGCCTAATCATCAGATTTTGTCACCAAGTGTTGTGAGAGGTAGGTCCGGGGTGGAGATCAATGTTAGTAGGGACAGGGAGCCTGAATAGCTTTGGAGGGTTAAAAGAGCTACTAAAAGGGGGAGAGAGCCCGCTAAAGTGAAGAATAAAAAATAAGTACCTGCATTTAGGCGTTGGGCCTGATTTCCTCAGCGGGTAATAAGGATAAGGGTTGGAATTAATGTGGCTTCAAACATAACATAAAACATTATTATTTCTGTTGAGCTAAAAGCTATAATGAGAAAGACTTGTAAGGAAATTAATAGGGTAATGAAAAGTCGTTTCCGGTTAAAAGGCTCATGGGCAGTATGATTTTGACTTGCTATAATTATTAAAGGCAGGAGTCAGCATGTAAGTGTAAGTAGGGGAATTGATAGGGCATCGGTTGCTATGTATGAGTTCAAGAAGGATCAGTTTGTAGAAGCAGGAAGGTTAAATCACAAAAGACTTAAGAAAGCTAGAGTCAGGCTATAGAGGAGGGAGAGGGATCAGGGTTTTGCAATAGGGGTTGTTCAGACCATAGGAATAAGCAGTACTGTTGCAGTAAGAATTTTTAGCATTGAAGAAGGGTGAGGTTATGTAGGTGGTCTGTTTCATAAGTGTGGGCAGTAGCTACCAAAAGGCTCAAACCGGCACCTGCTTCACATGCTGAAAAAGCTAAAAGGAGAAGAGGAGAAGGTGTAAAGTTAATGGAACTTAGTTGTAGGGACCACAAGGAAAGAAATGTATAAAGAGATAATATTATTCCTTCTAAACAAAGTAAGGCTGATATTAAATGGGTTCGTTGGAAAGCGAGTCCTGTCAAACTAATGGTAAAAGCAGAGGTTAAGATAAAATGATAAAACATTAGGAGGCGATTATGGACTTTAACCATAAGATCTCGAGTCGAAATCAAGGATTTTAATTAAATTAATCACCTATTCGGCTCATTCTAAACCTCCTTGAAGTCATTCATACACCAAGCCCAAAGTTAATAGTGTTAGGAGAACAGTTGTTCATAAAAAAGTGAAGAGAGGAGAAGAAAGTTGATCCGCTCAGGGGAGGGGAAGGAGTAAGGCAATTTCTAGATCAAAAAGAAGAAATAAAATTGCAATTAGAAAGAATCGTATTGAAAAAGGAAGGCGCGCAGAACCTAAAGGGTCAAATCCACATTCGTAGGGAGAAAGCTTTTCATAGTCGGGGCTTATTAAGGGTAACCAAAAAGAAACAATTATAAGTAAAGTAGATAGTGTTATGGCTACAAGGGCTATTGTTATTATAGTAATTATCTCCCCTCGGATTTTAACTGAGACTAAGTGATTGGAAGTCACGTGTACTAACTGATACTAAGGAGATAAGAACCTCATCAATAGATGGAAATATAAAGGAATAGTCAGACGACGTCTACAAAGTGTCAGTATCAAGCTGCTGCTTCAAAACCAAAATGGTGCTTTGAAGTAAAGTGATAAAATGTTTGGCGAATAAGACATACAGCTAAGAAAGTTGAGCCAATAATTACATGAAGGCCATGAAAGCCCGTGGCTACGAAAAATGTGGAGCCATAAACACCATCTGCAATTGTAAAAGGGGCCTCATAATATTCTAAGGCTTGCAAAAAGGTGAAGTAAAAGCCGAGTAAAATCGTAAGTGTGAGAGCTTGAATTGTCTGACGGCGGTTTCCTTCTATGATACTATGGTGTGCTCAGGTAACAGTTACTCCTGAGGCAAGTAAAACAGCGGTATTTAAAAGAGGAACCTCAAAAGGATTAAGTGTTATGATGCCTGTAGGTGGCCAGCATCCTCCTAATTCAGGAGTGGGAGCTAAGCTCGAGTGATAAAAGGCTCAAAAGAACCCTAGAAAAAAGAATACCTCGGAAGCAATAAAGAGGATTATACCATAGCGGAGGCCCTTTTGAACAGGGAGTGTGTGATGTCCTTGGAATGTACTTTCTCGGATAATATCTCGTCATCATTGGTACATGGTTACAAGAAGAAGAATTAAGCCTATAGATATTAGGTAAAGTTTATTAAAATGTATTCAGGTGGTTAAGCCAGAGGTTAATAGTAAGGCAGCAACTGCTCCGGTTAAAGGCCAAGGGCTTGGGTCTACTATATGGTATGCGTGGGCTTGACGGGTCATTAAATATTTTCTTGTAAATACAAGCTTAGAAGGAGCACGAAAACATAAGCTTGAATTATGGCTACGGCAATTTCTAAAAGGGTTAAAAGTAAAAGGAGGAGGGAAGTTAAGATTGCGGCAGGTATTGAGAGAGAACTTAATACAAACACGCCTGTAGAAATTAGGTGAATAAGAAGGTGGCCTGCTGTAAGGTTTGCAGTGAGACGGACACCTAAAGCAAAAGGTCGAATGAAGAGGCTAATTGTTTCAATAATAATAAGAACTGGGACTAAAAGAGCAGGCGTGCCTTCTGGCAGAAGATGAGCGAAAGAGCGAGTTGTGTGATTTCGTAGTCCAATAACGACTGTAGCAAGTCATAGTGGAATAGCAAGTCCTAAATTTAATGAAAGTTGGGTTGTGGGTGTAAAGGTATATGGAAGAAGACCTAAAGTATTAAGGCTTACTAAGAATAGTATTAAGGAAGTAAATATTAGTGCTCATTTGTGTCCTGCGGGATGAAGGGGGCTGCAAATTTGTTTTACAAACTGGTTTAGTGCCCATGACTGAAGGGTAACCAAGCGGTTTTTAATTCAAAGGGAAGAAGGAGAAGGGAATAAAAATCAAGGGAGGAGAAGAGATAAAAGAATTATGGGGATACCCAAGAAATTGGGGCTTATAAATTGGTCAAAAAAGTTTACTGTCATGGTCAAGTTCAGGTTGTGTTTTTAAGTTTATTAGTGTCCTTTCGTGTAAATTCATTAGGAACAAGGTGGGGGAGAAGTTTTAAAGGAACAATAGTAAGTAATGTAAATCAGCTAAAAAGAAGAGTAATGAGTCAAGGGGTTGGGTCTAGTTGTGGCATATCACTAAGGGTGGTTGGGAATCACCATTTTTTAGCTTAAAAGGCTAATGCTTTACCCTATTTAGCTTCTTAGTGAGGCTTCTAGTATAGAGGAGGTTCAGTCTTCAAAGTGTTTAAGCTGAATGGCTTCAACTACGATAGGTATAAAGCTGTGATTAGCACCGCAAATTTCAGAACACTGTCCATAGAAGACACCTGGGCGGGAGGTAATAAATGCAATTTGATTAAGTCGGCCTGGAACAGCATCTATTTTAACTCCTAAAGAAGGAACAGCTCAGGAGTGAAGAACATCTTCGGCTGAGACGAGTATACGAATAGGGGCTTCAGTGGGAACAACCATGCGGAGGTCTGTTTCTAGAAGTCGGAACTGGCCAGGATTAAGGTCTTGGGTTGGAATTATATAGGAGTCGAAAGTTAAGTCTTGGAAGTCTGTATATTCGTAGCTTCAGTATCATTGATGTCCTACGGCTTTAATAGTTAAGTGGGGGTCATTTACTTCATCCATTAAATAAAGAATTCGAAGGGAAGGGAGTGCAATTAAAACTAGAATAATTGCTGGGAGGAGAGTTCAAATAATTTCAATTTCTTGAGAGTCTACAATAAATTTATTAGTGGTTTTAGCGGTTACTGTAACAGTAATAATATAAAAAACAAAAGTGCTAATAGCAAACACGATTATTAAGACATGGTCGTGAAAGTGAAGTAGCTCTTCTATTACGGGTGAGACTGCGTCTGAGAATCCTAGTTGGGCAGGGAGTGACATGTAAAGTACGTGAGATTTTAACTCACAATTCTGCCTTGACAAAGCAGTGTAATAGTTATTACTAGTACTTTAATAAGAAAGTGGCAGAGTGGTTATGTAGTTGGCTTGAAACTAACTTACAGGGGTTCAATTCCCTTCTTTCTCGATTATACTGTTTGGTGATTTTGTAGTCAGGGTTGTTGAGTTTGAAAAAACACCGGTTCTTCGAATGTGTGGTAAGGAGGAGGATACCCATGGAGCCATTCTACATTTGAGGCAGTTATTTCCACGGAGGTAACTACACGTTTAGCCACGAATGCTTCTCAGATAATAAATAATAAGATAATAACAGCAATAAGAGATACTAAAGAGCCAATGGAGGAAATAGTGTTTCATAGAGTATAAGCGTCTGGATAGTCCGAGTATCGTCGTGGTATTCCAGCGAGGCCTAAAAAGTGTTGAGGGAAAAAGGTAATGTTTACTCCTGCAAATATTACGGAGAAGTGAATTTTAGTTCAGGTTGAGTGGAGGGTATATCCTGTAAATAATGGAAATCAGTGTACAAATCCTGCAATAATAGCAAATACCGCTCCTATTGAGAGCACATAATGAAAGTGGGCTACGACATAATAGGTGTCATGTAAAACAATATCTAAAGAAGAATTGGCTAAGATAATGCCTGTTAAGCCCCCTACGGTAAATAAAAAGATAAAACCAAGAGCTCAAAGAAGGGGAGTTTCTCATTTAATCACACCTCCATGAAGTGTTGCTAGCCAGCTAAATACTTTTACCCCAGTAGGAATTGCGATTACTATTGTAGCGGAAGTAAAATAAGCCCGAGTATCAACGTCCATCCCTACTGTAAACATGTGGTGGGCTCAAACAATGAAGCCTAAAAGGCCGATTGCTACTATTGCTCAAACTATGCCTATATAACCAAAAGGTTCTTTCTTGCCTGAATAGTGGGTAACAATATGTGAGATTATGCCAAAGCCTGGGAGAATTAAGATGTATACTTCAGGGTGTCCGAAGAATCAGAAGAGATGTTGGTAAAGAATAGGGTCTCCTCCTCCGGCAGGGTCAAAGAAAGTTGTATTAAGATTGCGATCAGTAAGTAGTATAGTAATTCCTGCGGCAAGGACTGGTAGGGATAAAAGGAGAAGAACAGCAGTAATAAGGACTGCTCACACAAATAAGGGGGTATGATATTGAGTAGCTGCAGGAGGTTTCATATTAATAATTGTGGTGATGAAATTAATAGCTCCTAGGATAGAGGAGATTCCAGCTAAGTGAAGTGAGAAAATAGCAAGGTCAACGGAAGCTCCAGCATGGGCGAGGTTGGCGGATAGTGGGGGATATACAGTTCAACCAGTTCCTGCTCCGGCTTCTACACTTGAGGAAGCAAGGAGAAGAAGGAAAGAAGGGGGTAAGAGTCAGAAACTTATGTTGTTTATTCGTGGGAAGGCCATATCGGGAGCACCAATTATTAAAGGAATTAATCAGTTTCCAAAGCCTCCAATTATAATGGGTATAACTATAAAGAAGATTATTACAAAAGCATGGGCTGTGACGATAACATTATAAAGCTGGTCGTCACCAAGTAGTGTGCCAGGTTGGCTTAGTTCTGCTCGAATAATAAGGCTTAAAGCAGTGCCAATTATACCGGCGAAGGCACCGAATACTATATAGAGGGTACCAATGTCTTTATGATTTGTAGAGAAAAGTCAACGGGTGGTTTCCACAGGTAAGGTGGCCGAGTAGGTGGTGGATTGTAGCTCCATGAACAGAGGTTTAAGCCCTCTTCTTACCAGGTCTTGAGGTGTTCGCATGTTGGATTGCAAATCCGAAGGGGCAATGTAGTATATTGCCAAGACCTTTTCCCCCCCCCTTTTCCCCCCCCGGGGGGGGGGAAAAGGTAGATAGATGCTCGCTGGTTAGAGCGCTTAGCTGTTAACTAAGATTTTGTAGGATCAAAGCCTTCCTGTCTAGGTAAAGCTTTAGCTTAATTAAAGTATCTGTTTTGCATGCAGAAGATGTGAGTTAAAAGCTCGCAAGTTTTACAGGAGCTGAGAGATTTTCACCCTCACTTGGAGCTTTGAAGGCTCCTAGTCTAAAATTAACTTAAGTTCCTTAAAAGTAATTAGGAGTAGCAAGGGCTGGCAGTAAAGGAAATAAAAGAATTGAGAGGGTGGAAAAGAAAGCAAGTGGTATGGTCGAGGAAAAAAGAGGTAGGCGTCATATTGTGGGGGTAGAAGTAATGTTTGGGGAGAGGGTAAGAGAAGAAGCGTAGGTTAATCGGAGATAAAAATAAAGGCTTAGGAGAGCACTTAAAGCTGTAATAGTAGCAGTAAGGGGAAGTGTTTGTTTAGTTAATTCTTGAAGAATAAGAAGTTTAGGGGCAAAGCCTGTCATAGGGGGTAGTCCTCCTAGGGAGAGGAGAGTTAAAGGAACTAGACAAGCAATAGCGGGGGTTTTAGTGGAAGAAATAATAAGGGTACTAATAGATTTAGCGCTTGTGAGATGGAAAGTAAGAAATACTGTGGAGGTTATAGCAACATAAATAATTAGGGTTAATAAGGTAAGAGCAGGGGAAAATTGGGCTACTAGAATTATTCAGCCTAAGTGTGAAATAGATGAATAGGCTAAGATTTTCCGTAATTGTGTTTGGTTTAGTCCCCCTCAGCCTCCAACAAGGGTAGAAGTAATACCTAAGGCAATTATTAGTTGAGAAGGGGCAGGTTGAAGTTGAAGGAGAATAGCGAAAGGGGCTAGTTTTTGTCAGGTAGCCAAAATAAGGCCTGTAATTAGGTCCAAGCCTTGAAGTACTTCCGGGAGTCAAGTGTGAAGAGGAGCGAGGCCTAACTTTAAAGATAAAGCCAGGGTGAGTAAAGTAAGAGGAAAAGGGTGAGTGGTTGTGGTAATATCTCATTGGCCTGTAAGTCAGGCGTTAGTGGTACCTGCAAAAAGTATTGTTGCAGCAGCTGTGGCTTGAATTAGAAAGTATTTGGTAGTTGCTTCGGTACTCCGAGGATGGTGGCGTTGTGCTATCAAAGGAATAATAGCTAGTGTGTTTAGTTCTAGTCCTATTCATGCCAGGAGTCAGTGAGAACTAATAAAGGTAATAGTTGTGCCTAAACCCAAAGTTATTAAGAAAATAGAAAGGATAAAAGGACTCATTAGTAGAGGCGGGATTTTAACCTGCATATTTGGGGTATGGGCCCAAGAGCTTTATTTAGCTGACTCGACTAGGGGATAATAAGAGAGATATTTTAATTTATATATTTTAAAATTGAGTAGGAAGCCCTGTAAAAGAAATTGGGAGTGAGAGATGTCAGATTGTTAGAGCCAAGGTAAGAGGGAGAAAGTTTTTTCAGATAAGGTGTATCAATTGATCATATCGGAAGCGGGGATAAGAAGCTCGAACTCAGAGGAAGACCACGGATATTAAAGCTACCTTAATCATTAGGGTCACACTTATTAGGGAGGAATCTGAAAGGGTTGTGGTGGAGCCTAAAAATAATACGGCAGTGAGGGTGTTTATGAGTAAAATATTGGCATATTCAGCAAGAAAAAATAATGCAAAAGGTCCTCCTGCATATTCGACGTTAAAGCCTGAAACCAGTTCAGACTCGCCTTCGGTTAAATCAAAAGGAGCTCGATTGGTTTCAGCTAATGTGGAAATAAATCATATTGATGCAAGGGGTCAGGCTGGTAAAATAAGTCAAATATTTTCTTGTAGAGCACCAAAAGCATTTAAAGAAAAATTTCCAGAAAAAATAACGACGGCTAACAAAATAAGGCCTAAGCTAACTTCATAAGAAATAGTTTGGGCTACAGCCCGTAAGGCTCCAATTAAAGCGTATTTAGAATTTGAGGCTCACCCAGAGGATAAAATAGCATACACAGACAAGCTTGAAATAGTTAAAACACAAAGTATAGTTAAATTGAGGTTAGCAATAGGATGAGGGAGTGGTATTAGAGCTCATAGAAGTAAAGCTAGAGTAAGAGCTATAAGAGGGGCAAGGAGAAAAAGAGTAGGGGAGGCAGTGGAAGGTCGAATTGGTTCTTTCATAAAGAGTTTAACACCGTCAGCGATGGGTTGAAGGAGTCCATAAGGGCCTACAATGTTAGGTCCTTTCCGGAATTGTATATAGCCAAGAACTTTTCGTTCAAGCAATGTAAGCAGTGCCACGGATAAAAGAATAAAAACGATTAAGGCTAAGGGACAAACTAGATGTGTTAAGATAGGAGCAATTATAGTTTGGGAGAGGATTTGAACCTCTGGTGGAAGGGCTTAGAACTTCTGCATTGGCCTAGCTCTGCCACCCAAACAGCAGTTTTCTTTTGAAGAAGCAGGGGTGTGCATTTTTATCCAATTGAGATGTTTTCATTGGGTAAAAGGGTGGCGTGCTTGGAGCAGGGGCCACTGCTTTCCATTCCTTTCGTACTAGGAAAGGATGCTGCATAGGTAAAAACTGACCTGGATTACTCCGGTCTGAACTCAGATCACGTAGGACTTTAATCGTTGAACAAACGAACCCTTAATAGCGGCTGCACCATTAGGATGTCCTGATCCAACATCGAGGTCGTAAACCCCCTCGTCGATATGGGCTCTGGAAGGGGATTGCGCTGTTATCCCTGGGGTAACTTGGTTCGTTAATCGGCTATTTGCCGGATCTGGTGGTCAAAAGTTTTGTGTGGAAGAACTGTGGTTCTTCTCTGTAAAAACAGTGGTTTCTGTCCTCGCGGGGGTTATTTAGTACACCGCGGTCGCCCCAACCGAAAACAGTGGAGAGGGAGGTAAAATACATAGTCTAGCAATCTAAAAAGGCGAGTTGGGGGTATTCCTCTCTTGTGTTTAAAGCTCCACAGGGTCTTTTTGTCTTATGATTTTATCCCCGCTTCTGCACGGGGAGATCAATTTCACTGATTAAAAAAGGGAGACAGTTAAGCCCTCGTTTTGCCATTCATACAGGTCTTCATTTAAAAGACAAGTGATTACGCTACCTTCGCACGGTCAAAATACCGCGGCCGTTAAACTATGTCACTGGGCAGGCAGGACCTCCTATACTGTTGAGTGCAGGAGGCGGTGTTTTTGGTAAACAGGCGAGGCTTGTGTTTGCCGAGTTCCTTCCTTTTCTTTTAATCTTTCCTAGAAAGCACGCTTGTGTTAGGGTAATGCAAAGGTATAAGGAGATTTTTCTTGTTTTGTAGTTATATTTCAGTTCACTCTGTGGTTTGGGGGCATTAAATTTCGGTGGAGTGTCCGTTCCGATGTACACTTGTGCTTGGAGAGAGTCTTTCTCTAGTTACTCATATTAGCATATTTTTTCCTATGTTTGCATAGGAGAATCTGGTAGGGAATATAAGGGTTTTAGGGGTAATATCTAAATTATAGGTGTAATATTTGCTTGAGCTTTAACGCTTTTGAAGGGGCTGGCTGCTTCTAAGCCCACCCTAGTTTTTAACCTTTTTGAATAGGACCTTTAACCTCTTAGAAAAGTTGATTCTTTTGTCAAAGGAGCTGTTCCTCCTTTGACTAACTCCTTAAGTTTCTTTACTACTTTAAAGACAGGGCCTTAGGGGTTTTAAGAAATATTAAGGGCTGAACTCATATCCATTTTTCAGATAACCAGCTATCATCAGGCTCGGTAGGCTTGTTACCTCTACTCGAAGCTCTCCCCACTCTTTTGCAACAGAGCCGGGGGTGGGTCCTAATAGTAGACCGTCTTGGAGTAGCTCGCCTGGTTTCGGGGCTGTAAGCTAAAAAACATTTCGCTTTAGATGCTCACTAAATCATGATGCAAAAGGTACGAGGATAAATCTCTGTTTTATTATACTTAACTGGGTTTTTCATTTCTATTTCAGCATTCCCTTGCGGTACTTTGTCTATAGCTCCTTTTATCCTATTCAATCTCCTATACTTTAGGTTAAGAAATGATTTATTTTATAAGAATTAGTTTATTATGTTTTATTCAGTATAATTAGTTATATTGGGTGGGCTAGCTATTTGGTGTCAGAATGTCCTGATTCGCACAGGAATCTTTTCGGTGTAAGGGAAGGGTTTTCTTTTAACTACATTCTGATTTTTCCAAGTACACCTTCCGGTACACTTACCATGTTACGACTTGCCTCCCCTTTATCTTTTATTTCGATTAGGGAGCATTTAATTTTTTTTGGGGAGAGTGACGGGCGGTGTGTGCGCGCTTTAGAGCCGGTTTCAGTGAGACACTCATGTTTCTCACTTACTGCTAAATCCTCCTTCTGACGTAAATTTCAATACACCTTTCGTATGCTCTAACTAGTAGAGAATGTAGCCCATTTAATCCCCTCACATATACTACACCTCGACCTGACGTTTTGGGTTATGCTGATTGTGCTCACTATTAAGCCTTCATAGGGTGAACTGACGACGGCGGTATATAGGCTGATAAACAAGTGAGGGTGAGGTTTAACGGGGGTTATCGGTTATAGAACAGGCTCCTCTAGGTGGGTCTAAAGCACCGCCAAGTCCTTTGGGTTTCAAGCTTATGCTCGTAGTTCCCTGGCGGACAACGGAAGTCGGGTGAAGATAAAAGTTGTCTAGGTTTAGGGCTAAGCATAGTGGGGTATCTAATCCCAGTTTGTGTCTTAGCTTTAGTGGTATTTATTTTATAAAGCTACTTTCGTGGGTGGGCTTCTATATTCTCGAACACGTATAACAGTCTTGAGGGTATTTGGCTCTAGTAAAATTTAAATAAACCACTCTTTACGCCGGGTATTGTCTGCTTGGGTCTTTCGTATAACCGCGGTTGCTGGCACGAATTTTACCGACCCTTAATAGCCTTAATTAAGTCAAGTTTTCACTAATAGCTTAATGTTTATCACTGCTGAAAACCCTTGGGGGTGTGGCTTAGCTAGATGTTTTAGGCCATCTGAGATGTGCCTGATATCCACTCCCTCCTATTTCTTGAAGAAAGAAAGAAGGGCATTTTCACGGGGGTGCGGAGACTTGCATGTGTAAGTTGAAGCTAGAGAAGACAATAAAATCAGGACCAAGTTTCTTCACTAGGGGACGTTTTAACATCCAATATATAGACATATGCATGAGCTTCTACTAGTATATTTTAATAAAACATTTTTGGCTTAATAATTTATATTTAAAGATTTTTAATATATATATATATATATATATATATATATATATATATATTGCGCGAGTTAACAAATTTAGGTAATAAAGGTGAGAGGTGGGTTTTAATACTAAGTAAGGGATAGTGTATTGATAGATTTATGCCTAGAAAACTTAAAATTTTAGTTGGAGGTCCTGGTCCTTTAGTCTTTTTGCTTCATTTTTAGAAAAAAAAAATAAAATGGAAGTCTTAAAGGGGCTATAAAAATGAAAAAAACGGAAAGTGGCCTACTTAGAGGGCAAAATTTGGCTAAAAATTGGAAAAAGTTTAAAAATAAAAAAATTTTTTTAAGTGTTTAGTTGAGATTAAAAAAAAAAGATAAATAAAAAATTTAAAAAGTTCAAAGAATAGTTTTAATAAGAATTCTAGCTTTGGGAGTTAGGGGTAGGGGTTCGACCCCCCTTTCTTTGAGAAAAGACAACAAAATTATATGATTTGAGGCAAGGGTCTTTTCTCTTTACTGTTTTAATCTTATATAATAGATGAAATTTTAGGTTTTTAATTACATAAAGACTTTAAAGTATAAATGAGAATTTAATGGAGTTAAGCTAGCATTTAAGTACTGGAGTTAATTATGCTAATGAGACCTATCAAGGGTCTATCTTAACATCTTCAGTGTTATGCTTTTGTTAAGCTACATTGGCAGGTATTGTTAAAGTAATAGAAAGTGGTGTATTGGAAGCACCAAGAGTTTTGATCTCTTGAGGAGGGGTTCAAATCCCCTCTTTCTAGGAGTCGGGGGGAGTCAAACCCCCATAGTCCTCTCTATCAAAGAGGTTCCGTTTCATTTCGGTACGGCTCCCAGGACGGGAATCTCAAAAATTGCCTTGTGTTTGTGAGGCAAAATATGTCTTACCCCCCCCCCCC